AAGAAGAGGCTTTCGCATCTTAATGCATGTATCGAATCTCTTCAAACCTATTAGACGGGGATCCGTTTTTTGGGGAATATGAGTCGAAGCAATAAGAAGAAAATTTCTAGTGGAATCTTCTTCACAATCTCCGTCGATATCGTCGTTCTTGTTCTCCAATAGATTGAAGAATACGTAATTCGCCTCCTTCACAGACATATCATGAACGTCTGGAATCCATATTATGCAATGGGACATTGCTTTTACGAATTTTGCTCGAATTAATTGTAATTGACAGACGATATTCATCGGAAACAAGCCCTTTTTTCTTTCTGTTGTGTACTGCTCCTGCTCCTGCTCCTGCTCCTGCTCCTGCTCCTGCTCCTGCTCCCGCTCCTGCTCCTGCTCAAGTGCCACCGTCTTCCAAAATCTATCCAGCTCCCGAACAAAATTGTCATCATCAAAATCGTCATCATCAAAATCGTCATCATCAAAATCGTCATCATCAAAATCGTCATCATCAAAATCGTCATCATCAAAATCGTCATCATCAAAATCGTCATCATAAACAAAAGGGATGTCCCTATTCGGCTTCGGCGCACCCCCCTTTGATGACCTCAGCCGCGGATCAAAACCAAAATACAAAAACTTCTTCAACAACCCCCGCATCGCCGCAATGAAAAACGCATTCGGATTTGTCTCATCCGGCGCAGGAATCTCATCGCAAAGCCCATCATAGTTGAGAAAGGGTTCGCTGTCATCCCGAAACTCATCCGTAAATAACATAATGAAAGGAAAATAGGAGTTTTTCGCTAGGTATTTGACCAAACAAGATCGTCCAAGTCCTTGAGAACCTATCACTAAAATATTCCTAGAAGGGGATAGGACTGGGCGAAACGAAAAGGGCATTGGTTTTGCGTGAGGATGAGATGGGAAATGAGAACTATCAGTCCTATACGAATACGAGGTTTGTAAATAGGCGAGTATCTGATAATGAGCAAGGAAGATCCGTTTTTCTGCTAAACAGGATCTATTGAACTCATAATTCATTAGATACTTTTTATGAATGTCAACTAAGCATCGTAAGTAAACCGATCCCGGCTGTTCAAACGTTTGATAACCATAGTCGTTTTTTGATAAATGATCACTATGAGTATGAGTCAGACTCAATAGAATTTGATCTATCCCTTTTTTTGTCGTTGTCATTAAGGTAACGAAATAAGTGACGAATTCTTCTTCTTCCTCATCCCAATCAATTTCTTTCTCATCCCCATCAATTTCTTCCTCATCCCAATCAATCGGTTGAGCGTCCCCCGACGACCATAAGCCCTCACCCATCGAATCAACAATGTTCACGAATGACCAAAAACCTTCTATTTGATCAGAAAAAAAAGAAAGGAGATCTTTCATCTCGTTTCTTATCAATGAATGGATCTCTTTACTTGTACGACTTATACGATTTAGATGTCTCGTATTTCTCCCGAACAAAAACCAGAAAAAATCCCGTTCATATTCATCTTCATTTTCATTTGTAGGATACTCACCCAGAAGGTTTCGCAACTCAATCCCGTATGATGGAATCATAAAAGGTTTGATCCTTTCTAACCTTGTCTGTAACTCACTAGCACGAGAGGCTATCAAAAGAGAGAGAAGAAGTATCCAAACGAGATATCCAGCAACAAGAAGAACGAAAAGGGTTGAATAGAGGAACAGGAACTCCTGAGCATTTGGTGATCTCAGATGTGTCCATGTCCATATCAATGGAACGGATGACTCATGATTTCGATGAATCATTTCTTCGGACAGAAGAAGATTCTGTAAACACTTCCTCGAAATCTTCCTTATCCAATTCCATTGTGGAAGAATCAACCGCTGTTTTTTCCGCAGAATATCATGAAAAGTGGATACAAAATTTTGAAAAGTGGATACAAATTTTTGAAAAGTGGATACAAAATTTTGAAAAGTGGATACAAATTTTCGAAAAGTGGATTCCCACTTTGGAAAAGCGGATACAAAATTTTGACTTATTTGACTTATTAGTATTATCGGCAATGGGCCTGAAAAAGTATCTAAAAGGGTGAATTTTATATATTTGAACCCTGTCGAAGTAAAGAACCATAGCATATATGGCATATATGTTTGGAGCCGATTCCATTTTGAGAGACTGAAAAAAGCACTATCTCGTTGAAAGGTTCTATACATCCGCTCTTTCTCAACGCATTTCTTTCGACAAAGACTCCGTCTTTTCTTCTTTCCTGATGGTAAATCTTTCTCAGAACATGGAGTGTGAATCAAACCCATGTTTGAGTTGAAACTGAGATACTGATGCAAGTTTTTTCCTTCTGAATCAGATAGATTCATATCTGAAAGAGGCTGACAATAAGTTCTTTCAAAATTGACTATTTGTTCCTCCGTTAGAGGTGTTCCAGAAATGTCTGCGATCGAGTAAATAGCTCTACGAACGAATGAATCGGATCGAATTGGAAAATGAAAAGATTTGTACAAGTTATATGGTTCGCCC